GAGAAATACGATCGGAGGGGGCTAATTCGAATCCTTCAGGTAAAATAAGAACAGCCCCCACATTCAAAGATCCCCGTTTCCCATTAGAAAGAACCTGTTTCAGTTGGATATCATAGGGAATTCTAACAACTGCTTCAAATACAGTATCCGGAAGTACCGCTTGTGGAACCTCAATATCCACGGGCTTATTGGCTAAATGACAATTGGCGCATACAATACGCCCAGTAGCTTCTCGTGGATTCTCATAACCCTGTTGTGCAAAAATGGGATATGCGTGTGAAATAGATGTCCAAGTTATTACATATATAAATATAATGACCGATACGAAAATGGATCGAGTCATCTGTTCCTTTATCCAAGAAAAGATATTTCTATTTTGCATGGTCCAATCATTGATCCCGAAAATTTCTACAATAAATTGGGTAGGTTGCTAGTAGAGTTCCCTATCCACGATTCTGCTATTTTACTGGGATCCAGGAGTCATTTCCCGGATCGGTAGAAACTTAAAAAATAAGTAACATTTTGAATGGTTTGTTTATGTACGAAGTCAAAAAAACATTATGATTAGATTTATATCAGTAGATCATTTTTAGTCATTCATTGAATGATAAATGACTACAAGTGACGGAGATACACGATTTAAATAACGGAAGATCCAATATTTAAAAATTGTATCTAGAATGACTGGAAAGGTGGAAACAAGACCAGATATAATTTGATTATTATGATAAAATCCAAAATCCTTGTAGACAGAACCAATCATTAGTTCCCAACCATGAGGCGAGTGGAATCCAATACATAAATCCGTTAATAAAAGAATAGAAAAAGCTTTTATTGTGTCGCTTAAGTTATAGATAAATTTCCGAACCCAAGAATTAATAATACCAAGTTCTTCATTACCCAGAATAGAATAACCACTTAGAATAGCGAAGCTTATTATATTTGTCGAAAAATGTAAAATGGTATGGATATGATCCTCATTGTACATTTTGACCAATTGGATCGTTTCTTTGTGTATTCCTATATGAAGCTTTTGTATATGTGTATCGGGGTACTCCTTTATCATTTCGTCCAAAAGGAAGAGTTCTTCTAATTCTATGAATTTTTCCAGAACGTTCTTTTCTTGAATATCATTCAAAAAAACTTCGGATTGCCCAGCATTCCACCAATTAGTAACCAAAGATTCCATACTTTTATTAAATGAGAAAGAAATCCACCAGGGCAAAAAAACTATAGATGTAAGATATAGAAGGGGGTTGAATGCTTTCTTTTTTGGCATTTTGAATCTGTGAATTGTTAATGAAACCACCTCATTCCTCGATTCTATCCAATCTGATATTTCCATGAAACATGAGTTCTATAACAAACAGGGTATTGAATCCACAGACCCCCTTTATTTAATTTAAATTAATTTAAATTAAAGGGCTAATCCTTAGATCTGGAAACAATATTTTTTTTATTATGTCTTCATTCGAAGCAATTGTATCCTTTCGCTGAATGCCCTAACGAGCCACTTCAAGTCAAGAAATGCATATTTTTCGAATTTCGAGACAAAACAAAAACAGAATTGAATTACAAGATATGATCCATCTATATCTAACATATCAATTAAAAAATATTGGACCCCAAAAATATGAAGTATATATATAGTCTTAGTTTTTCGGATATATATGATGAATCCATACTTAGTATACTTGTTACGAGTATGAAAAAATGGAGTTGATTTCCATATACAATCCATCAAAAACTTTTGGTGGAAAAAGCGCTTTGTTTTCTGTTTTCTGGTTGTTTCACACGCGTCTGCTTTTGCTCGAATGAGCGACCTGAAAAAACAAAACAGAACTCAATGCTGCGAAAGCATTCATTCTTCAATTCATTTCAAAATACTTCAATTGGTACGCGCAAAAAATAGGCCAATTCCGCAGCCTTTTGTTCAATTTCTCGTGGAGTCAAATTCTCATCAGTACGAGTCAAAGGAATGGCACCCTGGCCTCTGATTTCCATATAAAGTACACGCCGGGAATAAATACCTTCTTTAACCTCTATTCTAATCGACTGAATATCTCTCATAAGGAATCGAAGAAAGATTCGACGATTTCTTCCAGGGAATCCCCAACGAAAAATACACACTATTCCTTTTTTTCTATCGAATCTATCATAACCACTACCCACATTCCACGAAATTGTGCACCACAAATAGGAGCTAATGAACATACCCGCGATCCCATAGAAAGACATCACGATCCCTTGTGGGAAAAAAAGGATTTGCTGAGAAGGAAATAAGGATATAAGATTCCTACCAAGGTAACTAGAAGTTCCAACCAATAAGAATCCCAGTGAACCTAAAAAAAGGATACAGGCCCAACATAAATTACTTGTTTTTCGAGACCCCATTATAAGTTCTATCCATATATGTTCTGATCGCCAGTTCATACTAGATCCAGTTGTTTAATTTTATTGAAATTTAGAGAATAACCAAAATTTGACTTTCTTTTTTTGTTCCTGAAGCAACTCTTATCAACTAGCACTCTTATTATGATGTGAACCATTAGGAGTAATTCATCGAATCGCTTAGATATAAAAAAGGATCCCCCTCATATAATCCCACTATAGATATCTACAGAGATATTTTTACTTTCCATTTCATACATCTGCGGACCCCCTTTTGAATATATAATCTATTTATCCCCATATATCATCCCATGATGTTTCCACGCGCATAATAGCTCTTTCATTTGTGTTCGGAAGAATCCACATGTTGTATCCTATGTCCACTAAATAGATAGATAAATTTAAATAGATATAGATATCTGTATTATGACCCAAGTCCGAGTCTTGAAAAAAAAAAATGAACGAGATTGGGTCCCGTCGAATCTAGAGAATCTTGTTTTTTTGAACATGAAGAGATAGGGAAGCCATTGCAATTGCTGGAAATACTAGACCCACTAAAGGCACAAAAACAGAGGGGAAGTTTAAAGTTGTCATAGAATGGATACCTCGATTTAATATTTTGTACCTGTTATAAAGATATCTTATGATAAGTATATCTATTATCAGTATATAATAATAGGTACAAGAAACGTAGAACTAAATAAGTGTACCTATTCACTTTTATATAATATATATTTATTATTATTGTTCTCTTATACTTATCTTCTAATAAATACCAAAAAAGGTTCTTACTTGGAGAATAATTATATCTATAATAAATACGTAATGTAATAAAATAACATGAATTTTTCCTAATTTAGGAGAAAAATTAACTCTTTTATCCTATTGATAGAGCCTTCCCGATTACTAATCATGTATTATATAGGTAGAAATAAAATGGATCTGTAGCAAATAAGAAAAGTGATTATCAACAACTTATGATCCGTTATACAATTGTATTTTATAACCTCAAGTAAAACTCCGTGCTTATTATTTTTTATTTTCACTTTGATTACAATAAACTAAATAAAATGGAAACTAAATACTTGTAAACTTCAAATAAAAAAAACAGAATTAAATGATCTACTTGATTCAATTTTGATTCAAAGGACAGAAACCGTGAAGCTGAAATAACTCACTCAGAACACCCTTTAAAGGATTACGTGGTACGATTGGGTCGAATAAGCCCTTATGGAATAAATACTCAGCTTCTTGTGACCCATCAGGTACTGTCTTATTCAATGTTTGTTCAATTACTCTTTTACCTGCAAATGCAATGTAAGCATTAGGTTCGGCAATAATGATATCTCCTAACATACCAAAACTGGCAGTCACCCCACCGGTTGTAGGAGATGTAAGGATTGATACGTAGAATAACTTTTTATTTGATTGATAATCATATAAAGCTGAAGATATTTTAGCCATTTGCATCAAGCTCAAACTTCCTTCTTGCATGCGGGCTCCCCCCGAAGCACACACTATAATAAGGGGTAGAGATCTATTAGTAGCATATTCGATCAAACGGGTGATTTTCTCGCCTACTACGGATCCCATACTGCCCCCCATAAACTGAAAATCCATAATCCCAATTGCGATGGAAATACCGTTTAATTGACCTATGCCTGTTTGAACAGCCTCAGTTAACCCTGTCTTTTTTTGATAAAAATCAATACGATCTTTATAAGGCTCCTGCTCCGAATGAAATTCAATGGGGTCCACCGAAACCATGTCCTCATCCATAGCATCCCAAGTGCCTGGATCAATCAAAAGTTCGATTCTTTCTGAACTACTCATTTTCAAATGATATCCACATTGTTCACAAATATTCCGTTTTAACCTAAAAAATTTCTTATAATTTAATCCATAACAATTTTCGCATTGAACCCACAAATTCCTGTATTTTTTACTTATATCGAGATCACTTCCACTTGCGCTAGTTTGTATACTGATGAAACTATCACTGTCAATACTATTTACGCTTTCACTACAAATGTAACTATAAATGTAATTCTTACTGTAATTGTCACTACCGCTTGAAATGTAACTATCAATATGGATTTCAGAACGAAGATAACTCTCAATGCAACTAGTAATGTGATTATTCCAACTATATTGAGTATCATACATGTAACGATTGTAGTAGTGATTGTCACTCTTAGGTCCATCATTCGGATAACTATAATTTAGGCAACTAGAAAAAAAACCGCCCAATTCACTCAAAAAAGAACGATCGTCTTCAACCTCAAAAATCAAATTTTCAATATCCAAATATATGGAATAATTTTCACCATTACTATCCTTAACTAAAAAAGTGTCATCACAGATCAAACTCCGAATGTTGCTGACACCAAATAAAGGATCAATATTATTCGAGCTGTCACTATCAATCCAACCATGAATCGTGTTATTTATAACAGGGTCTTCACCCCCATTTGTATTTCCAACGGGTCGAATACCCTCTAGTGATTTACTTAACCCGCACCCGTGTTCTAACTCCTCCTTAAACAACATCGAATTGAACCGCCATTTTTCCATAGAGCTTTCCCGCCCTCCTATTTGAATGAAAATAC